GCTTTTCAAAAAATAAGATTCCTATTAGGAAATTCAATACAATATTAACTTAAAATCTAATAAGGAGACGATAAACGAAAGCCTCTTTATCGCACCCATTTTCATTTTCCATCACATTATCGGAACAAAAATATCGTATCCATCCATATAGATTAGATGGAAATATTTGATACATGAGACTACGATCTAATATCTAGAAGTCTCTAAGATATAAATAATACGATATAAATTGATCTTGTCTTATGTTCTAGAATAAAAATAGAATAAAAATAATTAAAACATCTCTTATCTTGTGACTTGGAATAAACCCTTTTCTGTAAAGGAAGGGAATAGCAATTTATTCCTATAAAACGGAACATCTAGGAACAAGAAAAGATTTAATCGGCAATATCGACAGATTACCGCGTAGTCCAAAGAAATATGAAAACGAAAAAAAAAAAGCTCCACTGTTCAAATTTTTAATTTGAATATCAGAATAGTGGATATAGTTATGATTCAACGGGTTAGGTCCACTTACTTTTTTCTTTTATTGATTTGATTGCAATAATAAAAAATAGAAATATTTGGCGATTCAAGTAGACAACTTATTATTTTTCAGTATAAACTTAATATTAATACTAGTCATTATATCATTAATAATATAAAATATTATTATAATAAACATAATAGCAAATGTTCAACCTTATAACTATAATTAATATTACTGTACTATAAATTATATATAATTCATATATATATATATTAATTAATATTAATATGGTTTCTTACTTAATTTATTAAATAATAAAAAAATTAATAATATTTTTATTCTCCCTTCAAATATGAATACTACCGCGGTAGTTTTATGAAAAAACTAAAGCCCCTTATCGGATTTGAACCGATGACTTACGCCTTACCATGGCGTTACTCTACCACTGAGTTAAAAGGGCATATTTGATTCAATTCCTGAATAAGCCACTAGTCACTATGTGTTTAGTGTATATCCATATTATATGTTATGTGTATCTAAATAGATCTTATACGTTTTAATATATCTTAAACGTATAGTGGTTCACTCAGAAACCATAAATTTGATTTACATAATGAGTATAGGATATACTTGTAAGTATAAGTAAAAAAAGGGTTTAATTATATTTGAGTTCATAAATATCAATCAATGCAAGGAATTGTTTCAAGACAGATCCTAAATTGCCATCATAACGAAATAACGAAATTCATTTGATTGATACATGGACCTACCAATTCAACCTAGATCCAAAATATTTCATCGAATCATTAATAAAGCGATTCAGCTTGTCTCCCAAACCAAATTCTTAGAAAAAAAAAAATTTATTATTATTAAAAATAAATAAAAGAATATTACTAAATATTAACATTATTAATAATATTATTGAAACTATTAATTTCAAGAAAAAAAAAGAAAATAGATTTATTTATGGAATTCTAATAATGTCGATTAGAATGAACGATTCAGGAATATAAATAATCAAAAAATTATATATATAATCGTGAAAGACAGAAAGATCTTTTGCATTGAATCATACGATTCCATTATATTGACAATTTCAAAAAACTATTCATACTATGATCATAGTATGATGACGGTTGGGCAAGTATGCCCCCATCGTCTAGCGGTTCAGGACATCTCTCTTTCAAGGAGGCAGCGGGGATTCGACTTCCCCTGGGGGTAGGGTACTACGAAAGGAAGTTGATCGTGGATTATCACTAAACCTGGATTGATTCTTCCCGGGTCGATGCCCGAGCGGTTAATGGGGACGGACTGTAAATTCGTTGGCAATATGTCTACGCTGGTTCAAATCCAGCTCGGCCCAATAATTCGCCGATCCACCATGAAATGATATAAGCCATTTGTTGTTCTCCAGAAATGATCGATCCCAATAGAAAAAAGTCAAAATCGCTGATCAAATTTTCTGATATTGATATATCTTATCTTTATCGCTATTTATTTACTCTATTTATTTTTTCCAACAAGTTTTGATCTTGCTAAAGATCTAGATTTATATCAAGGTAAAGTCTAAGGAAAAGAGTAAAGAAAAAAAAAAGAACTTCTTTCATTGAAAGATTCACTATCCAATTAATTTGGAAATAACGAAAAGATTCTTAGTGATCACTGCCTCTATTGCGAAAGTTCATATCCATATCGAAAGTATTTGAAAAGTATTTGAATAAATTAAGAATATGTATACTGTAAGAATATGTATACTGTACACCTTTTTTTTATTATGTTATTTCCTTGGGATTGTAGTTCAATTGGTCAGAGCACCGCCCTGTCAAGGCGGAAGCTGCGGGTTCGAGCCCCGTCAGTCCCGATGGATCCAAATCCAATAAAAAAAATATAGCAATTCATCCTTCCATATTTCTATTCTGTAAAAGGGAATCCAAATATTAGATATTAGAATTTCATTGCCAACGGGAATCCCTTTTCTTTTTTTTTTTTTCTATATGTTTGGAACCAATGGTAAGTGTAAAAGCGGTTAGATGATACTTCATCAAATGATTGTACAAAAAAGTCACTAGTTTATAGAAATAGAAAAGAAAGAGAATGAAAAATAGAAATAAAGTTATTTTTGATTGTATCAAAATTGACTTCGGGATTCGGTATGGATAAAAGATCTTTGTATGCTATACTATTCAATTCTTGACGATGAAGCAATTTGTCAGATATTGTTATTCATTATATTGATCCGATTCGATTATATCTCGATGGAATTCATCCCATTGAATTTACAGACAAAAGATTTATCATCTCTATGGGATTAAATCCCGAGTTATTGCGAATTAAAGAGAAACGAAACGATGAAATTATGGAAGTAAATATTCTCGCATTTATTGCTACTGCACTGTTCATTCTAATTCCTACTGCTTTTTTACTTATAATATACGTAAAAACAGTAAGTCAAGGTGATTAATTTGAATTAAACTTGTGACTCTTTAGTTCTTATCAATGATTGAAGAAAAGAAATAAAATATAAAGGATTCAAATTTCACCTTTTAAATGAAATGATCGAACTAGAATCAGCAGTATTCTATGCGATACTAGATAGTATGGTAGAAAAATCTTTTTCTACCATACTATAACTAGTATTGTTATTTAGTGTATAAAGTTTGCTGTATGACGATACAGGTTAATATATATCAATTGACATTATTTTATTATCTTCATATATAGATATCAATTCCATATATGATGTACATAATATCATGTCCCAATTCTATTTCTTTGCTTCATCTATTTCTATTTGATTTGTGTTGATTCCAATTAATTTGAAATTCTCGAAAGACCACTCTTACTCTTACAATTCTAATTCGTAGATTTCTTATCTTTTTGAATTTAAATTTAATATGAATTCCGATATCCATTGAAAGAAAGAATCAAATCAATGAAATAGGTATGGGTATAATAAACGAAAATCAAGTAATCTTTATTAGCATTCCAACAACGAAATAATTGATTGGCCGGTTGACAGAGGACCCAGAGGGTCCATGGGAACTTCTTCGGATTTCGAAAAGGATTAATAAACCTCACTGATTTTAACCTTTCAACCATGATATGACATGAAAAAAGAGAACAGCATAAATAAAATTTTTAATTTAAATAAAATATTTAAAATAATAAAACACAAATGGTAAGTGCGCAATATGCAACTTGCCCAAAGACTATATTTTCTTATGTGTAGTATCTCCTTGGAGAACCACTATGTCTATGTTGTTTTCCGTAAAAAAGTGTATTGACGTAATGTAATAACAGAACTATTTTATTTTATCTTTGAAGAGGAAAGACAAAGACGGAAAACAATAACAAATAAAAAGTAAAGTATATTAAAGTATATAATAATATATATTAATAAAGGGTTTCGTTCTTACTCATTGTCGCTATAGAAGATTTATGAAGAATTCGATTGGAAAAGATTTCATACCGTTTGGAGTACTTTTACTTTTGAAATAGAAATATTTATTTGATTGAAAGAGTTCATATATTATTTATAGAATACATTACTCCACTAGAATCCAATACATATAACTTCGAAATGAAAATATTTTCAAATTCAATTTCAATAGTGAATAAAAAAAAAGTCTTTGCAGAACGATCTATAAAAAAAATTGATACAGTTTGATTCCTAAACTCAATTAGTAGTACTTCTAGAGTCCACTTCTTCCCCATACTACCAGTGAAAGGGAAAATGTAAAGACTACCATTAAAGCAGCCCAAGCGAGACTTACTATATCCATGTGAATTATGTCCTCGATCTCTATGAAGGAATTATTCAATTATTGTTCAATAATAATAGTAGAATTACCAGCGCAGAGTCAAAAGGGGGGTTATGAGCCAACACCATTGGTGAAACAATCCAATAAATCCGATTAGACCAAGTTCTAATGATTATACTAGAAGATTTCTAGTATAATCCGAAAACATTCAGTACAAGCAAAATACGTAGAGAGCTAGCCTTTGAAGTCTCAGAAGTATCAAACAAAGAAATGTTATGTTAATAATATGTCAGAATAATAAGACCTGTTCTTTCTTTTGTCGCCCTTCATTTCATTAACTCAAAAGTATAAAAATATAGAATCAATATAGATCATTATCTACCGTATACCCCTCTTTTTATTTCTTTATTTCTTTTCGATTTTTCCCATTTATTTGATCTCAATCTTACCATCTTCGATTGTCGCTATGAATCAATCGAAGACGTCCTAATTACGTTCTTGACTCAAGATTATCAAAAAGTTAAAATTTATTTTTGTTTTTTTTTGTACTTTAGTTAAGTTAAAACTTTAATATATAAATATTAATTAAGTAAAAATATAGAAATTAAAAGTATATAAATTAAGTTTAAAGTTAAAGCCAATTATCCATTCAATCGAATTACTATTGAATGGATGTCAGAGTACAGTACTCAGATACTTTCCAGAGTATGTATACAAAGTATCTTCTGCTCTTTCCGTAACTAATAATTTAATTAGATTCTCCGTCCGTC